TGAAAGATGTGGAATAGAGAAAATTCTAAGAGCATTTCTAAGAATAGAATAAAGCAAGGAAAACCTTCTTATTTTTTATTCTTCACGTCCAGGATTACGTCCTGGATCATTAGATAGGAATCCGAAGATGAAGAGAGAAACAAAGAATATCACTACGGTGTAAACAAAGAGTTTGAGAGTAAGCATTACACAATCTCCAAATCTGTTTTTGTGGGAAAAAGAAAATAGATTCTCTATTTTTATACTACATATCCTATTTTGACACCAAGAAATGAAACGGTTTTCTAATTTCGCGAAATAGAAAAGAGTTTTCGGAAATTCACATAATTAGAATTCGATATTGTGGGGGACTCTAATAGGGTGTTTCAGTGAAAAAAAAGTCATAATCGGGAAATGGGGGGATCAAAATTTAGAGTGGCTACTAAAGAATTTCAACGTTTGAATTGAGGGTTCGTTCATATTGTTCATATTGTAAGACTCATCTGATCTTATCAATTGATAATTTTTTTTTCTCGAACTCGAATAAATCATGAATTTTTCTAGGACAGTACTAAAGATCTCATCGAAAACTTACAGCAGCTTGCCAAACAAAGGCTAAGAGAAGAAAGAGAACAGGTATGACTGGCATAACATCTACAATTGGATTCAAAAAAGCGTAGGCCTCGGGCAATTTGGCGAATAAAAAACTACTCGAAAAAAGGGCAGAATTAAGACAAATATAAATCAAACTAAAGATATTAAGCATAACAAACATTTTGTTCTTGGAGATAATTTTATTTTGATTGAGTTATTAATATGTTATTGATATAAGGTAAAAATGAAGAAAAGAAATTAAGGTAGACAAAAAAAAGACTTCTTTGAAACAAATCAATCAAAACAAAAATACTTCAATTCTCACAAGAGAATAGAAGAAATCATACTTTCATACAATATCTTAATTGAATTATCTGTAATTATCAATAAATTTAGTTTAATTCGATATCTACACGTGTCAAAATCCTAATACTAAATCAAGAATCGAATTTATTCCATAGGGATTTGCACTGGAATTGACGAACAACCAATATCAATATTAGTGTTTATTAGTATTGAATAGAAATTGAAATGGGGCGTGGCCAAGTGGTAAGGCAACGGGTTTTGGTCCCGCTATTCGGAGGTTCGAATCCTTCCGTCCCAGAGCGGACTCTAATATATATCAGAATCAAAATTCCCTTTTTGTTTTTGAACAATCTTCTATTTATCTATTTAAGAGTATAATTTTTGTTTTGATAAAATGTACTTCTTGCTTCTAATTTTGAAAAATTTTTCTCCGAATCAGATCTTTTTTCAAAAATGGAATCGAGTTCAAATAATACGAAAGGATAACAGAATCCAGTTGTGATCCAGGTAAGATGGGAACAGAGATCCCAAGAGCAAGAGGTTGAATTCAAAAAAAGTCTCATGGGCCTTTTAGCTTATGCCTCTCCCCTTCCTTCACTTTCGTATTTAAGTTAGTTGCTTAGAAAACCCTTACGTGACAAATCTAGTTGAATTTTCAAGGATACATTCTAAATCGAAATGCGAAAGCCTCTATATTCCCTATCTTTTTTTAATAAGACAGCCGAATTAGTCTCCTTTCATTTCTGAATTAGAAACAAGAGGGTATTCTTGTTACTGATTGAATTCAATCAACGGGATTAAGTCTCTTAAGACTCGTTAATAACTTAATCTGGATCTTTTTCTTTTTGCCTTTGTATTTTAGACAAAATAGTCTAGAATCCCGCAAAATAGGAGCCTTTTTTATTTATGATTCATCACCCCCACGGAATGAATTGAGAGTGGGAGTAGATAAGAGTTATTGAGCGATGGAAGATATCAATTTTAATATCTATGTCTGTCCAAATCTCATTACCAAATAATAAAGTTCCATATCTAATGGATTTTCTTTGACCCTAATTTTTAGGTATTTGGTGTTTGGCTCTAATGAATAATTGTAAATCTATGTAATAATAATTGAGACGGGGGTGATTCATCCATCTTATTTACTTTATTTTAATTTTCCATTTTAGGGAAAGATTATTCAACCGTAAGCCCAAGTCAAAAAAGTACGCATAATTTGAGGAAATCCTTATATGCATGCATTGTTATCCTTCTATTTCAGTGATAGCATTCTTTTGCTTTTTTTGAAAAAGAGTTGTGAGCCCTTACCTTCTTGTTAAATATTTAACATAGAATATCCATAATTACTTCCAATGAAAATTGTTCAGTCTAATCTGATAGATACGGAAATCCTCGATTTTTTGTAATTCTGATTTTCTCTTGCAGGATGAAAGAATAACAACCTAAATATTCCCTTTCATTAGTCTTTTGTATCCAATCTAGGAAAAAAATAAATTTCCTTTTCAATCTATTTATCCGTTTGAAATAAGTTCAGTTCAATCCGAATATGGATTTATCTTTCTTATGATGATCAAATGCAATCCTTAGTAAAACTTTATTCAAATGGTGATGTCGAGGTAGGAAATTTTTTCAATTAAATAGTTTTAATGTTTCTTAGAAGTCCTTGTTACTCGAAGAAGTATAAGATTATTGAATCTATTCTATGGAATCATTTGAAGATGCAACGCAGATTCAAAAAAAATTTATTCGTCTTATTTTTTATTTATAAATAAAAAGAAATAAAAAAACGATTGCATTCATACAAGAAAATAGAGGGTTAAATTGAATTCTTACTGAGGACTTTTGTTCATAACTGAGGCTTCAATTACCTATTCCTTTCATATAGAAAGATAGAAAGAAGGAAAAAGCACTGTCTATCGACCGAAGCAATGACTATTCATGATTCCATAATTGAATCAATTACATACTGGTTCCAAACTAGAGAAATGTTATGGTAAAACTTCGTTTGAAACGATGTGGTAGAAAGCAACGTGCGACTTGAAGGACATGATCAGCTGTGGATTTTTTTCCATCCACCGTTTTCTATTTTATATTATCTAGGAATGAATGGGCTCTTGGCTCGACATCCTTTGTTCTACTACAACCCTCGTTTTTTGTTGGGTTGTAATGTAAATAGTACATGATGGAGCTCGAGTAGAAAGTATTTATTCATTTCTCAGGGGCAAGGATCTAGGGTTAATACCAATCAATACGTTGGAACAAACTTCGTAAGTATATTTTTGATATAGAAATCGAAAGGATCCGATTCGAGCAATTTTTTAATCCAAAAGGAAAATCTTTTGGAATTGCTAAAACTCTTTCGATCAAAAGTGTATCATGCAAGAATCAATTGTTCGTATGATTCTTTGATAGAAAGAAATCACAAAAAGGGGTGTGTTGCTGCCATTTTTTAAAACGATTAAAGATCACCGAAGTAATGTCTAAACCCAATGATTCAAGGCAAAGATAAAGGATCCTGGAACAAGGAAATACCGTTTTCAATTGTCTCAACAATTAGATCAGAATGGAGACTCCCAAAATAAAATGGATTCGAAAGGAGACAAACAACAAATGGGTTAGAGACCGCTCAAAAAATGAAATGCCTAAGGATTTTCTTTTAGGCGATTTGAAAGTTATCCAACTTGAGTTATGAGAGTACGAATGCTTTTTTTTTCTTCTTTTTCGAAAAAGAAGAAAAAAAAGAAGGACTTAAATCTCTGGAAATTGATTTGATGGTTTTATAGACCTATTTGACATTCTAATTCGATACATAATAACTTCTAATCATTTTTTCTCGAGCCGTACGAGGAGAAAACTTCTTATACGTTTCAAGGGGGGGTATTGTTCAGCTATATCTATCCCAATGAGCCGTTTATCGAATCGTTGCAATTGATGTTCGATCCCGAAGAGAAGGAAGAGATCTTCGGAAAGTGGGTTTTTATGATCCGATAAATAATCAAACCCATTTAAACGTTCCTGCTATTCTATATTTCCTTGACAAGGGCGCTCAACCTACAGGAACTGTTCATGATATTTCAAAGAAGGCGGGGGTTTTTACGCAACTTAGTCTTAATCAAATGAAATTCGATTAAGCAATCGAACCAAAAAAGAGGGTGTAGATGACTCATATATAGTTTTATAGAACTTTTTCTTTACTACTCCCCCCTTTTTTTGGTTCGATTCATACCTATTTATTATTCCTATTTAATCTTGCTACTATAGAATATCATGTTCTATAAGTATAAGGACAAAAATCGATTTTATTGCTAGAATTTTATTGATATAAGATCCATATAAAAAAGATCAAGTGAATACAATGAAATAATTGGATCTCGAAATATAAAAAATTCACATTACCCGCAACCGGGCGTTTTTTCGTTGTAAATCTATTAACAAATAACAAAACAAGAGATTAAGAGATTAAGCTTGTTTATTTTTCTTATATTGCTTGATTGAATAAACCCGAGGTTTATTCCTATTTTTTTTTCCTTAATTTCTTCTTTAACCTACACTTCTTTTGGATCCATTTGTATATGGAATGCACATTCAGTACAAGTCCTTTTGCTTTTAGATTTATTTCAAGTATTTAGAAATTTTTTTGATTTATCTAATTATTTATATATTCAATTCTATATATTTAATTTGATTTTTATTCTCATTATTTGGGTTTTCATTAAATGAATAAATTAACTCTTTTTGTTTTCGCCATTGCCATTGTCTTTTTTCTATTCTTTTCTCACTATTCATATTCAACATTCCCAGTAATATTGACAACAGTGTATCGAACAAATATAATTTGATCGTAGATAACTGGATCTATTTATCTCCATTCTCCATACCAGAGGTTTGGTTTTTTTCTTTACGTCATTCAAATGACGGGTTCGTTGGATTTTCTGTTATACAAGAAGTTTTTTTTTTAGTGAAAAAAAAAAATGAATACTGCTGTATACCATAAGAACTAAGGGGCCGTCGATCAATTTTTACTTTATCTATATTTATCTATTTTTTTATCTGCGAATTTCTTGTAGTTTTATCTGATCTGTTCATTTAATTGTTTTTTTTATTTATGTTCAGAATCGATT